GAATTTTCTAACATTTGACTCCGTACCACGAACGGATTTAGCCGCCCACTTAAAAGAAAACCCATAAAGTCAATGCGCTGATTTGATGATTGATTGATATAGATTCTTCTTGGTTGCAACCATAACGAAAAATTACATTGACAGAAATTGACAAGGTAATATTTCAATTTAGTCAGCAGAAGAAATGTGCCCCTTGAAACTAGAATCCATTTTCCTTGATACCTAACATAATGTAGAAAAAGATCCTTAAACAACCATAGAATAATCGGAAAATTCTTAGTACATAATTTTAAAAACTGTTCTAACTTTAGGTAGAAATAGATTCGTGCAAGAAAGGCTCCGTAAGATGGTGATCGTAAATTAGAGGATTGGTTGCGGATAAAAACGAAGATGGATTCGCATTCACACACATAGGAATTATATAGGAACAATAAGAATCTTTGATTCTTGTTTTTTGAAACAGACCTTTTTAGAGTAATAACTCTATTACAATACTCATAAAGAAAGAATCGCAATAAATGCAAACAGGAAATATCTTTTACCCAGGAACGAATCATTTGAACCAAGATTTCAAAATGGATAGGGTGAGGTATCAATATATCTAACACATAATTTAAACGTGAAAATTTGTCCTCTAAAAAAGGAAATATGGAATGAATTGATCGTAAATTGTGGTATTTTTTTACTTCTTTTCCTTCTAGGGAAGATATTAATCGCATAGAAAATGGAATTTCCGCAATAGCTGCAAATCCCTCCGAGATCCATTGAGAATACAAATTTTGGGGGAGTACAATAAATTTATTTTTATTAGAATCATTAACAGAAAGAATCGAATGATTCTGTTGATACATTCGAATAACTAAACGTCTTACAACTAGTAAACTGTACTTTGTGTCATCACCCCTTTTTTTTGTATTTGACAATAAAACGGGCCTATTTAAATATAAATCCTGATCGTGTACAAGTGCATAAATATATTCCTGAAAGAGAAGTGGATATAAAAAATCGTCTTGCCAAGATCTGTCGAGTTCTAAATATCCTTGGAATTCTTCCATTTAAAATGAAACTGGAAACAAAAGGAAAAGTAGAGGGTTTCGTGGATTATAAAATGGTACATAGTGCGATACAGTCAAAACAAGGTATTCTAGTACAAAATAATCGATAGATACCTTGGAGACAGCTAAACTCATCAACGGACTCTCTATCTTTTTTCCATCTAGCATCTAATTGGTTTCTTTATTGATAGTTATAGGTTAAGAAGATGATTAGAAATCCTTTATTTTTTCAACCCAATCGCTCTTTTGATTTTGGAAAAAAAGTATCCTTATCAATATACTGTTTCTTTTACACATTAATCTCCATTTTCTAATCTAATGAAAAATGGGTATATAGTTAGGATTCACTAAAAAATCGGTAATCCACTCTTGGAAAATCCTTTCCCGCCCCAGTCACTAATCTATTTTTAACGTTTCATTAGCGCGGGTGATCGTTCCAACGAAGAACATAAGCTCGTTGCTTTTTCTTTCCCTACAATTAGAGCCATAAGGCTCGATCCATGTATTCAATCGACCCAATTTTGAACTCATTTCGTTCTAAAAATTGAATCCAAGTTTTTTACTGATCTAATAAGAACGAAAGTTGAAAATAATTCTACGTTGATACGACATGCTCTTTTTTCCATTCATTCCTTTCAGGATCAGTCGTGGTCTTACAAACTCTACTGATAGTCTGGACGAGTCCCTTGCTTCATCCAAATGTGTAAAAGACCCTAGCCGCACTTAAAAGCCGAGTACTCTACCGTTGAGTTAGCAACCCAAAGAGAGTATAGTATGTAGATACAATCGAGATCAAAATTAAATAAAGAAATTAGACAAGACAACAAGACAGGTGATAATACAATAAATTTTAAAATAAAAAAATTATAGACCACTTCTAGATATTCTCACTATCTATTTTTCTATTTTCTTTCTCTATCTTTTTAGATATTCTTTTTCATTTTCTTCTTTTTTTATCTAGCCATTTCCAAATTTATAAAAATTTTTGTTTTTTATCACAGCAAATTCAAAGAATCTTTTAATAAAGTAAAAAACAAAAAGGTGTTTTGGATGTAGGACAAAAAAATAAAAAAAAAAAATGGACCCATTTACACTTGAATTATATTTGGGCACTACACTCTTGTCAATATGTCTGCGAAAAAAAAAACAGAATGATATCAATTAAATAAAGAACTTGGGTTAGATTGGCACTAGCTAAATAAGGTACATAATTAGAAAGGAATGCAAATAAAAAAAAATAATCAAGAAGTATAAAAAATATCACTAACTATACATCAAATAATTCATTCTTTTTTTAGTATAGTTACAAGGAAAACCATTCAATTGAAAGGAATATAAGAATTGTCTATTGCTAGATCCAACTCCTACCGTTAGTGACTTGGTCAATATAACTTTCTTCGTTGGTTCACTTGATCTTTTTTCTCGACATATCAATATAGAACAAAAGTCTATAAGGTGTGAATAATAAAGAAAGGATTATATCAAACTATAATTATTTTATATCAAACTATATACGAATCACTCAAGTCTCTTTCTTTTTGTATTTAATTAAGTGAGTTGCGTTTCAGTAGGGCGAAGTTCTTTTAAAATCTCTGCCTTCTTTAAAATATCATAAACAGTTCCCGTAGGTTGAGCGCCCCTTTCAAGAAAATATAAAATAACGGGAACATTTAAATAAGTTTGATTCTTTATCGGATCATAAAAACCAACTTTCCGAAGATCTCTTCCTTCTCTTCGGGACCGCACATCAATTGCAACAATTCGATAGACGGCCCATTGGGATAGATTATATGAATAATACCCCCCCCCCTAGAAACGTATAAGAAGTTTTCTCCTCGTACGGCTCAAGAAAAAATATTTTTGATCATTCTTTTTTTTTTAAGTTATGGATATATAAAATAAAGCAAAAAAATCCCCTCAAAAAAAAATAAATAATAAAATTAATTAGACTAAGAATTAAGTCCCCTGTTGCTCTTATTCTTCTTTCCGGAAAAAAACATTTGCACTCATAACTCAAGTTGAATAACTCTTAAATAGCTCAAAAGAAACATTTAATTTTTTGAGTGGTCTCTAACCCCCTTTTTGTCTGTCTGGCTTATTTAACCTTTATTGGAATTATTCATTCTAATCCAGTTGTTGATACAGTTGAGAATGAAAAGGGCCTTTCCTTGTTTCGGAATCTCTTTGCTTTGAATCATTAGGTTTATACATTACTTCGTTGATCTTTAATCCTTTCAAAATGGCAGCAACATACCCTTTTTGTGATTGTTTATCAAAGAAAAGAATCATACAAACACTTGATTCTTTCACGATCTTTTCGCTTTTTCTGTCAAAAATATACTTACGAAGTTGTTCTAATCTATTGATTCACACTAACCCTAGATTCTTACTCTTAAGAAATGAATCAATACTTTCTACTCAAGCTCCACCATGTACTATTTTATAGCCCAATAAAAGCGTGGGTTCTAGTTTAACAGAACAGGGGATGTCGAGGCAAGAGCACCCTTTTCTATATAAAATGATGGATCTAAAAATCCACACCAGATCATGTCCTTCAAGTCGCACGTTGCTTTCTACCACATCGTTTCAAACGAAGTTTTACCATAACATTCCTCAAATTTTGAACCGGTATGCAATTGATTCAATCATGGAATCGTGAATAGTCATTGGTTTTTTCGGGCCATATAAGGCGAATATAATATATGAATCACCTTTACTTTCAACCATTACACATTACATAAAATTAGACTTATTTATGAAATACCTAAAAAATTAGTTTCAAAATACAAAAATACATAAAAAATACATACGTAACATATGCATTTTTAGAATTAGTATAATTCAAAATTCGATTCGGATAGATATTTAAATTGACACCTTTTATCATTGATTAACTCCTAGATACTCCCCCCACTCGGGAGTCATAACCTCTCCCAAAAGCACCTTTAAATTGAAATTAAAAGAATCAATCTATTATCTTGCCTGTATTAGATCACAGATATATTAAGTTCTATCTGTATGGGCTTTGAACTCACTTCTGTTTGTGAAAAACATAGAATTCAGAAACGAATCTTGAAAAAAAAAAATGATGATAGAATCCAGATGGTCTGGGACGGAAGGATTCGAACCTCCGAATAGCGGGACCAAAACCCGTTGCCTTACCACTTGGCCACGCCCCACTTAGATTTCGAATCTAGTAATTTAGAATAATATTGTTGTTGATTGTTCGTCAATTACAGCCCAAATCTCTACAAAATACAGTCGGTTGTTATTAGAATTTTCACACGTGTATATCGTGTATATATAGAAATAAACTTAAATTTCTTGATCATTACATATAATTCAATTAAGATAATGTATGAAAGTATGATTTCTTCTATTCTCTTTTGATTTGAGAATGGAAGAGTTTTTGATTGAGTAAGTTCAAAATAAATAAAAGAAAGGATTTTTGATCTACTTTGCTTTCTTCATTTTTCGCTTATCTTATATCAATAACTCAATCAAAATGCAATAATAATAATCTTCAAGAAAAAAGATGTCTGCTATGCTAAATATCTTTAGTTTGATCTGTATTTGTCTTAATTCTGCCCTTTCTTCGAGTAGTTTTTTATTCGCCAAATTGCCCGAGGCCTATGCATTTTTAAGTCCAATAGTCGATTTTATGCCAGTCATACCTCTACTCTTTTTTCTATTAGCCTTTGTTTGGCAAGCTGCTGTAAGTTTTCGATGAGATTTGAAATCTTGTCCTAGAAAAATTAATGATTTATTCGAGAAAAAATTCGAATACGATTATACTAAATAAAACGATTATACTAAATAAATGAAAAGATCAGGCTCAGAGTATCAACTCTCGATTTGAATTCAAATAGAAAAAGTCTTGAATAGCCTCGAAAAATTGGAATCACTCCCTTTCTCGTTCTAACAAAAATTTACGTGAAAGACCCT